CCCTTTAAGAAATAAAGTTTGTCGGTCGGAATATGAATCAAACAGAAAGACCCTCTAACTATTTCCGTTGTCGATAGAACGAATCACACTTTTACCACTAAACTATACCCGCTACAATATGATTATAGTCTATGAATTTACTATTTGTCGAATAAGTGAATGGGACGTAATCAAGATGGGATTAGAATCATGAAAATTGCAGTAAGTGCTGACGTGTTCCGATGGGGGACTTAATGAAATAGACGAAGATTCGTTTAAATAACAAGTTATATCTTTTGCATGGGGAATCATTACTGACAGTCCCGGCTCGAAATAACCATTGAAGTCGGAACATAAACATAAGAATGAGTTGTGCAAGAATCGGTAGTTCCATTTTTTTTTTTTTTTTTCACTTCTCCATTAATTCTTTTTCAAGTAAAGAAACGATTTCTCCCCCCCTCCCTGCAAATAAAGTGGGAGTTTGCATCTTATCTTTTTCGAGGTTACTCTTTTCTCTATTCATTTAACTGCCAAATTTTATGAATTTGGGTTTATTGTATCTAGTGAAAAATCAAAAATCATAGTATTCGTCTTTTTTGCGGACTCAAGTGTTCAAACAAAGCTTTTCCCATGAGAAAAGAAATGTGTGTTTTTTCATTCCAGTAAGTCAATATCAATAAAATAAAAAAAGCAAAAAATAAAGAATCATAAGAAATGACAGGAGTGTCATAGGAATGGAAATAGCCTTTGTCGCTGCCATAATAACAAGTATTTTCTTTCCAGAAAAATCATTTGATCTATGATTCATTGGAACAAAACGAGGAATGGCCTGGCTAGAGACTGGCCAGGCCGGGGAATAAAAGAACCTTGATTTTCTCAATCTTTACTTCGCGCGTTACAAATGAACTGTCAATTTGTTATTGGGAGAGATGGCTGAGTGGACTAAAGCGGCGGATTGCTAATCCGTTGTACGGATTTTTCGTACCGAGGGTTCGAATCCCTCTCTCTCCGTCCCTTCCGATCACTTGAGATTTCTCATCTTTCGAATTCTAAAAAATCTTGATCCCTTCTTATCTTGGTTAAATGTGTGGAATAGAGAAAATCTTAAGAAGATTAAGAAATCCAGGAACTAAAAACCTCCGATTTTTTTATTCCTCGCGTCCAGGATTACGTCCTGGATCGTTAGATAGGAATCCGAAGATGAAGAGAGAAACAAAGAATATCACTACTGTGTAAACGAATAGTTTGAGAGTAAGCATTACACAATCTCCAAGATCTTTTTTGGTGGAAAGGAAATAGGGGAATAGATTCTTTATTTTTGTACCGCATATCCCATTTTGACACCAAGAAATTTCTTTCTATTCTAGAAAAGAAAGGGATTCATTTGTAATAAGATAAGATTTCCCTCGTTACCGAAATTTTTTTTTAATACTAACAATTACGTATTGTGGGGGACCTTACATAAGGTATTTGACCTTTGGAGGGTCAGAATGAGAAAAAGGGGTGATCCAAATCCATCTCAGCTATCCAATTTCTATGTTTGAATCGAGAGTTCATAATGTAAGACTTATCTTGATCTTATCAAGATCAATTGTTAGAATAGATTTCTTTTTTTTTTCCTCGAATCAATCATGAATTTTTCTAGGACAGTATTCAAGATCTCATCGAAAACTTACAGCAGCTTGCCAAACAAGGGCTAAGAGAAAAAAGAGCACAGGTATGACTGGCATAATATCTACGATTGGATTGAAAAAAGCATAAGCCTCAGGTAATTTGGCGAAGAAAAAGCTACTCGAATGAAGGGTAGAATTAAGACAGATACAGATCAAACTAAAGGTTTTAGGCATAAGAAAAATTTTGCTCTTGGAGAGAATTTCATTATTATTGAGTTATTGATATAAGGGAAAAAATGAAGAAAGAAGATAGGCCAAACAAAAAAATTCTTCTTTTGCTTTGAACTCCCCCAATCAAAAATCTTTCAATTCTCAAATGAGAATAGAAAAAATCATACTTTTCTACAATATCTTAATTGATTTATATATAATGAGCAATAAATTCATTTTGATTCTACATCTACATGTGTAGAATTTTAACAACAAGCTATTCCATATATATATATATATATTGGGGCGGGAATTGACGATTGGGGCGGGAATTGACGATTGGGGCGGGAATTGACGAACAACCAATAGACATATTAGTGTTATTAGTGTCGAATGGAAATCTAAATGGGGCGTGGCCAAGCGGTAAGGCAGCGGGTTTTGGTCCCGTTACTCGGAGGTTCGAATCCTTCCGTCCCAGCCCCGATTCTATCATAACAATGTTCTCTTTTTTTTAACAATCCTCTGTTTAAAAGTGTAATATTGGATACAACGCGGTCCCATCCCATCTTTTTTCTGATTTCTAATGATTCAGAGAAGAATCAATCCTTTTTGGATTCCCACATGATGCATTGTGAGTCGAAATGCCTAAGATAAGTCTCTATCATTCCTAAAGTGAATGAGGTATTAAAAATGACTAATTTAAGGCGGATCCTGAATTTGAAACAGGAGGAGTTCTTGGTACTCATTTCATCACTGGACTTAAAGCTACTAAGTCTGGGGTGGAACAAAATAAAAAGAGAAAGAACGAATCGAATTGATTTGGACTCATTTGGCTGTATACCTATACAAGATAGCATCCCGTAAGAAGATCTTTTTTTTATTCGTTTTGACTATGATCCTCGTAAAATTGTGTAAATACGAGTTAATTAGCAAAGGAAGGTATCACTTTCAATATCTGTGTTATATGCATCGCATTAAAAAGAATGAAATTCAATATGGAACGGATGTATTTTCTTTGGACCTAATTGCTTTTATTTTCAATTTATTGGGCGCCAATGAATAATTGGCGATCGATGAAACGATGGGAGGAGATTCATACATTCTATTTCCATTCCATTATGGAATGGAAATAGAATTTCAGGAAAGATTCCTGAACCTGAAATAAACCAAAATCCGTATAAAATGAACCGCGTCCAGTCCATATGTATTCTTATTGTTCGATGTTAGTAACGCAGATATTTCGGTTTCGGTGAAATAGATTTGTGATCTCTTAAATATACACGATGACTTATGGTCACAATTCTTCGGTGTATCTGATGGATACGGAAAGAGCATACTCCTACGATTCTGATTTTCTCAATCAGATGAGAGACTAACGACCTTAATATTATCTTATATAAGCCTTTCCTTTTTTATTCATTTCCATGAATCCAAACAAATTGGATTTGTTTCTCGACCCATTTATCTGGTTTCAATCGTTGATGATTCAATTGGAAAAGAAAGAAGGATTTCTCTTATGCTGATCAAATTTGTGTATCTTTCATTAATGAGATATCTGCTAAACCTTTTAATTACTTGTTTTGGTTGTAGCGATTTGTTGATTTGATTGATTTAGAGATCAAACTCATTCTTTCCAGGAAAACTCATTTATGATAATGATCATCCTGTCGAAGTAAGAAATTCTTGAAAGCATTTTTTATGATTCCTTACCTTATAAATCTTAAATATTCGAAGAAGTGTGAGATTGGTTGATTTATTCTATCGAGTTACTTGCGACTTTTCTGGGTCATTAGAATAACTTATTTAGTTAATGAATCGTTTTATTTTGTTCCGGTATTGATGATTTAATTCAAGACTCTTCTTTAGCTTAGTTGTTCAAGAAAGAATTGGACTGTTCATGAGTGATTGTCCCGAACAATATGTTGAAGGTGTAGATATAAATAAGTCTTAAGCAGCGCATTCTTAGTGTTTTTTAGAAATGTGTGTTATTCATATGACAGAATATGGGGTTGAATTGGCTTCTTGCTGAGACTTTCCCAGAGAAATAAATGTCTATTCATCCATATAGAAAAAGGTATGGACTATTCTACTATGCACTGATGGAACCAATGACTATTCATGATTCCATATTGAATCAATTCCATACCGGTTCCAAGTTAGAGGTAGAGGAATGTTATGGTAAAACTTCGTTTGAAACGATGTGGTAGAAAGCAACGTGCGACTTGAAGGACAAGATCTGCTGTGGATTCTTGCACCCACCATTTCCATTTTATATATCAATGAAGATGCTCTTGACTCGACATAGTTTGTTCTATGCCACTAGGACCCAATTTTTGGGGGGATAGTACATGATGGAGCTCGAGCATAAATTCTTGATTCATTTATCAGAGGGAAGGATCTAGGGTTAGTGCCAGTCAATAAGTTGTTCCAACTTCGTAAGGATATCTTCGATGTCAAAATCAAAAATTCGAACAAGTTTCAAATCCAAAAGCAAAAAAGTACAATTTGTCGGAATTGGTAAAACTTTTTCGATCAAAAGTGTATTGTATCATAGGGGAATCAATCATTTGTGTAATTTTTCAATAGAAAGAACAAAAGGTATGTTGCTGCCATTTTGAAACAATTAAGGATCACCGAAGTAATGTCTAAACCCAATGATTCAAAGCAAAGATAAAGGATACCGGAACAAGGAAACGCCACTTTCCATTGTCTCAATAACTAGATCATAATGAGAAACGAGAATAGATTCTAGATGAGACAACAAAAAGAGGTTAGAGACGACTCAATAAATGTCTAAGGATTTACCTTCGATCTCTTTGATAATTACCCGACTTGAGTTATGAGTATGAATGAGATTTCTTTTTCAGTAAGGAAGAATAAAAAAATGACTCAAATCCTAATTAATTGATGATTTTTATGGATCCGTTTTTCACTCTATACAGAAATTCGAATCATTCTTTCTCGAGCCGTACGAGGGGAAAGCCTCCTATACGTTTCTAGGGGGGGTATTGTTCATGTATATCTATCCCGATGGGCTATCTATCGAATCGTTGCAATTGATGTTCGATCCCGAAGAGAAGGAAGAGATCTTTGTAAAGTGGGTTTTTACGATCCGATAAAAAAACAAACTTATTCAAGTGTTCCTTCTATTCTATATTTCCTTGAGAAAGGTGCTCAACCTACACGAACTGTTCATGATATTTCAAAAAAAGCGGAAGTATTTAAGGAACTTCAAATTAATAAAACGAAATGAACTTTCTGAAATACAAAAAGGGAATATCTAGCTTTGTGTAATTTTTTCTCCACCGTTCCTTTTTTTCTTGCTCTATTCATATTTATTCACTGTTGCTAACACACGATCCCATATCATATAACGACAAAAAATCTCTTCTATTGACATGAAACGAATAGAAAAAAAAGATCGAGTGAATAGTAGTGCCAATCCAACACAAGTCCTTATTTTGTTTATGTTTATGGAATTTGTTTTTCAACATTCAATTCATATTGACAACGGTGTATCGGTCGATTTATAATAGGATCGTGGATAAATAAAAGGATCTATTGTTCTACGTCCCATAAGTTTGTTTCTTTCCTTCACTCAAATGATGGCTTTGACAGATTCGCTGTGACAGAAGAAGTCTCTTCTTAATTTCATTTCATGAAAAAAATGATAAAAAAGGAATGTCCGTAAATTATCTCTATTTATCCGTGAATCTGTTGTATTTTCATCTGATCTGAACATTTTTACGTTTTTATAATTGATCAACAAATGTTTCTTTTCGATTTGTTGCTGGTTCAATGTTTTGCTTGGGTAGAACAATCCAATCTCTTTGTTTTATTTTTTTATTTAGATGGTATCTACATACCAAATTTACACGGGTTGCTAACTCAACGGTAGAGTATTCGGCTTTTAAGTGCGGCTATGATCTTTTACACATTTGGATGAAGCAACGGATTCGTCCATACCATTGGTAGAGTTTGTAAGACCACGACTGATCCTGAAGGGGAATGAATGGAAAAAACAGCATGTCGTATCAATGGAGAGCTCTGGGAATATTTCATCCTTAACCAGGGCGGTACAAAATCTTGTTTTGATTTTTGTAACGGTACCAAATCAATTCACAGTTGGGTCGCGTGAATAAATGGATAGAGCCCTAAAGGCTCCAATGCTAAGGAAACCAAAAGCAACGAGCTTCGGTTCATAATTCGAATGATTACCCGCTCTAATTAGATGTTAAAAATGGATTAGTGCCTAATGCGGGAAAGACTTCTCCTATGAGTAGATCATCGATTCCTTTTTTTCATGAATCCTAACTATTAACCATTCTTTCTCTATTATAGAGTATGGAGTGGAGACGAGTGTGTAGAAGAAACGGTATACTGATAAAGAGAATTTATTCCAAAGTCAAAAGATCGATTGGGTTGCAAAAATAAAGGATTTCTAACCATCTCTTGTAACTATAATGAACACAAACAAATTGGATGGAAAGAGAGGATCCATTGCTTGGGATGTACTCCCCCTCTTCAGGGTATCTACTCTTTTTTACTATAATACCTTGTTCTGACCATATCGCACTATGTATCATTTGATAATCCAAGAAATCCCTCGTGCCTTTGGTCCAAGGGGACCAAGTAGAATTTCAAATGGAGGAATTACAAGGATATTTCGAAATAGATAGATCTCGGCAACAATGCTTCATTTATCCATTTCTATTTCAGGAGTATATCTACGCACTTGCTCATTATTATGCTTTAAATGGTTCGATTTTTTATGAAACTATGGAAAATTTAGGTTATGACAATAAATCCAGTTCACTAATTGTGAAACGTTTAATTACTCGAATGCATCGACAGAATCGTTTGATTATTTCGATTAATGATTCCAACCAAAATCGATTCATTGGGCACAACAAAAATTTGTATACTCAAACAGTATCAGAGGGCTTTGCAGTTATTATGGAAATTCCATTCTCGCTGCGATTAATATTTTCTTTAGAAGAAAAAGAAATAGCAAAATCTCCTAATTTACGATCTATCCATTCAATTTTTCCCTTTTTCGAGGACAAATTGTCACATTTAAATCATGTGTCACATATACTAATACCTCACCCCGTCCATCTGGAAATCTTGGTTCAAATGCTTCACTCTTGGATACAAGATGCTCCCTCTTTGCATTTATTGCGATTCTTTCTCCACGACTATCAGAATTCGAAAAGTCTCCATGCTCCAAAAAAATCCATTTCCCTTTGTTCAAAAGAGAATCGAAGATTCTTTTTGTTCATATATAATTTTCATGTATATGAATGCGAATCGGTATTTGTTTTTCTCCGTAAACAATCTGATCATTTACGATCAACATCCTTTGGAACTGTTCTTGAGCGAACGCATTTTTATGGAAAAATAGAACATCTTGTAGTAGTGCTTCGTAATGATTTTCATAAGACCCTATGGTTGTTCAAGGACCCTTTTATGCATTATGTCAGATATCAAGGAAAATCCATTCTGGCTTCAAAGGGGACTCATCTTCGTATGAAGAAATGGAAATCTTACCTTGTCCATTTTTGGCAATCTCATTTTTACTTGTGGTCTCAACCGGACAGGATCCATATAAACCAATTATACAATCATTCTTTCTATTTTCTGGGCTATCTTTCAAGTATACGACGAAATCCTTCGGTGGTAAGGAGTCAAATGTTAG